AAAAAGACAATTCAATTAAGAATTCCGTTGGGATGCTCCAATTTTGAAGATACTTAGTTCAAATTATTCGGGTGAATAGAATGAACAAAACAAAAAGAGTTACACATCATGAATTTTGTACCACAGATATGAATAAAGCATATACCTCCAGACATCTAGCTGAATAAGCGATCCATACTGGATAATAAATATCTGTATCAACCTATATTTTCAACCCGTAGAATAGATATTCACTATAAATGAATTATGTGCCAGGAACCAGATTTGAACTGGTGACACGAGGATTTTCAGTCCTCTGCTCTACCATCTGAGCTATCCCGACCCTTCTCACCGCATCATCCTTATTTTTACTCGAATACTTCGGTCTATGTTAATTAAAAAGACTAACAAAAAGATTACAAAGTTTTATTCCGGCTCTGCCTTTTTGTGTTTGTGAAGATTCACAACCAAGACTTTAGAAATAAGTTTCGATACGAGTAAATAGTATGGATTTTTAATGATTAAAAAAGAGATTAAAAAAAGGTATTCTGTTCTCAAAGATGTTAATTTGTACGTGTATCATAAGATACTATATGTGATAAAAAAAGCATTTTGTTCAGATCCATTTGTGAAAGAGTAGAAGGTATGAGAAAGAAAACAAATTTTGAAACGTTAACGAAAAGAGAGAATCAGAAGAATAATAATAAGGGAATCGGAGTCAAATAGGCTTTTTTGGGGATAGAGGGACTTGAACCCTCACGATTTCTAAAGTCGACGGATTTTCCTCTTACTCTAAATTTCATTGTTGTCGATATTAACACGTAGAACGGGACTCTATCTTTATTCTCGTCCGATAGTTTCTTAAAAGAAAAGATGTATCATACCTGGGGGTCAATAATTTGATCAACTAATCTAAATATTCGATTCTTTTTTTTTCAACTTGGAATACATTAACAACAATTATCTTATTTGTTATAGAATTTTTTGTTAGTTGTTATTTAATTATCTTATTTGTTATAGAATTTTTTGTTAGTTGTTATTTAATATAACAAGAATCAAATATAACAAAATCAAAATACAGAATCAGGTCATCATTAATTATTTGAAATAGTATTTCAATCAATTTCAGCATATACACTATATATACGTATGTATATACTTTTTTATCCTATCGGGATTGGGAGTTGGGACGGAAGGATGCCTTTCCTAAGAAAGGCGGTCAACCGAACCCCATTTGTTAGATGTTAGAACATCTTCCATTGAGTCTCTGCACCTATCCCCTTGTTTTAGTTTTATTCCCGGTTTCTGAACCTTTCTTTGTTTTTGGAAAATAGGATTTGGCTCAGGATTGCCCTTTTTTAATTCCAGGGTTTCTCTGAATTTGAAAGTTATTCACTTAGTAAGTTTCCATACCAAGGCTCAATCCAATTAAGTCCGTAGCGTCTACCAATTTCGCCATATCCCCTTTCTTTATATCTCATTATTGCAATTCTATTCTATTTTTTTTGTCTATCCTCTCCTCTTGAATATCTTTAAAGAGGGACCCTATTTCCATTTTTTTTTTTTTGTGCAATCAGAAATAATTCTATCATTTCGATATCCTCAATTCAATATGTATGTATATACACCGCGTATTAGATATGCCCTTGCTTCCCTTTTTTCGGGGGAACTTTGAATACTCGAAGGATCGCTTCTTTACTTTGTTTTTTTTTAGAATCAAAAAGTTTTACAAATTCAAAGATAAAAAGATAAGTAGTATTCTATGTAAATTGAAATTAAATAAATTGATAAATTGAAACGAAAGTTCAATTAAAGTATCATTATACTATATAAGATAGATAAAAGATTACTATTAAAAGAGAAGGTAATATGATAAAAGTAATATGAAGTGAAGTATAACTGAAGTCCAGACTGTCAATTTCTAGCATCAAGTTCTAGTATAAGAATAATAAATTGAAAATTGACAAAGAGCTATTGGAATATTTCTTTACAACTCTAGAAGCCTTTGTTTACTTGAGTTCCTATACATATAATAATTGTTCTTATTTTAGCCCGCTTAGCTCAGAGGTTAGAGCATCGCATTTGTAATGCGATGGTCATCGGTTCGATTCCGATAGCCGGCTTTTGTCAATTTGGTTGATTTTTTACAATGTCTTTTTGTTTTGAAAGAAAAGAGATGAAAGAAAAGAGTATTGAAAAGGCCTCTCTTCCCTTTTTTCAAAGGGTCCCCGATCCAGTATAAATAAATATTATGTAGTTAGCAATTGCATTGCTAATAATTTTGCATTTTTCTTCAATTCATCATTTTGACTTGAAGAAAAATGAGAGTCGTTAAATCTTCGCAGAATAAATTCGGGACTTCTTACTAACTATATAGACCTTTACCTTTCTTTAATACCAATACCCTGTAGTTTATATATGGATCTATATTATCTAATAAATATTATTATTAAATATTATAATATATATATATAAATAATATAAATTATAAATTATATAAATCTTTAGGAGTATTCTATTT